CAAGTCGAAATATGGTTAGGGCTCTTATGTGTCTTGAACTTATATTAAATGCGGTTAATCTCAATTTTGTAACATTTTCCGATTTTTTTGATAGTCGTCAATTAAAAGGAGCCATTTTCTCCATTTTTGTTATAGCTATTGCAGCTGCTGAAGCTGCTATTGGACTCGCTATTGTTTCATCAATTTATCGTAACAGAAAATCAACGCGTATAAATCAATCGAATTTGTTGAATAAGTAAAATTATCATATAAATTAGAATTTTCATAAATTAATTTAAATTAGCATGTCTGCCACGTAAGGTATGCTCATGTTATCATTATCACAAACATAAGAAATCAAAGTATTTTGGCACTGTCAATCCAGAAGTAGATTAATAAAAAAACTCGGGGAACTCATCGATTCATCTAGTATTTAAATATATAATTCATTTATCAATTTACTAGATTGAAACCTTCTCACGTTCAAAAATGGATAGATCCAATGTCGCATTCAGTAAAGATTTATGATACATGTATCGGGTGTACACAATGTGTCCGAGCCTGTCCCACGGATGTATTAGAAATGATACCTTGGGACGGATGTAAAGCCAAACAAATAGCTTCCGCTCCAAGAACAGAGGATTGTGTCGGTTGTAAGAGATGTGAATCCGCCTGCCCAACAGATTTCTTGAGTGTTCGAGTTTATTTATGGCATGAAACAACCCGCAGCATGGGTATAGCTTATTAATACGTTACAGAAAACCCTACTTGAGCCCATTTTTTTTTTACCGCCAAAACCTGTGCTCAAAAATATCTTATTTTTGGGCATAGGTTTTTTTGGTCCAAGTGTATCTTGTCTTTACCACGAACAAATTTCCTTGGTTAACAATAATTGTAGTTTTACCAATATTTGCGGGTTCCTTTATTTTATTTCTTCCACATAAAGGAAATAGGGTAATTAGGTGGTATACAATATGTATATGCATGTTAGAACTTATTCTAACAACCTATGCATTCTGTTATCATTTCCAATTGGACGATCCATTAATCCAACTAGTAGAGGACTATAAATGGATCAATTTTTTTGATTTCCGTTGGAAATTAGGAATAGATGGACTGTCTATAGGACCCGTTTTATTAACAGGATTTATCACTACTTTAGCTACTTTAGCAGCCTGGCCTGTTACTCGGGATTCTCGATTATTCCATTTCTTGATGTTAGCAATGTACAGTGGTCAAATAGGATCATTTTCTTCTCGGGACCTTTTACTTTTTTTCATCATGTGGGAATTAGAATTAATTCCGGTTTATCTACTTCTATCCATGTGGGGAGGAAAGAAACGTCTCTACTCAGCCACAAAATTTATTTTGTACACGGCGGGAGGTTCCATTTTTCTCTTAATGGGAGTTCTGGGTGTCGGTTTATATGGTTCTAATGAACCAACATTAAATTTTGAAACATCAGTGAATCAGTCGTATCCTGTGGCTTTGGAAATAATATTCTATATTGGATTTTTTATTGCTTTTGCTGTCAAATTACCGATTCTACCCCTACATACATGGTTACCAGATACCCACGGAGAGGCACATTACAGTACTTGTATGCTTCTAGCCGGAATTTTATTAAAAATGGGAGCTTATGGATTGATTCGGATTAATATGGAATTATTACCACACGCTCATTCTATATTTTCTCCTTGGTTGATTATAGTAGGTACAATACAAATAATCTATGCAGCTTCAACATCTCCCGGCCAACGTAATTTAAAAAAAAGAATAGCCTATTCCTCCGTATCTCATATGGGTTTCATACTTATAGGAATTGCTTCTATAACCGATACGGGACTCAATGGAGCTATTTTACAAATAATCTCTCATGGGTTTATTGGTGCTGCACTTTTTTTCTTGGCAGGAACGAGTTATGATAGAATACGTCTTGTTTATCTTGACCAAATGGGGGGAGTAGCTATCCCCATGCCAAAAATATTTACGATGTTCAGTAGTTTTTCCATGGCTTCGCTTGCATTACCGGGTATGAGTGGTTTTGTTGCAGAAGTTCTAGTCTTTTTAGGAATAATTACCAGCCAAAAATATCTTTTAATGCCCAAAATTGCCATCACTTTTGTAATGGCAATTGGAATGATATTAACTCCTATTTATTCATTATCTATGTTACGCCAGATGTTCTATGGATACAAGTTATTTAATACTCCAAACTCTTATGTTTTTGATTCTGGACCGCGCGAGTTATTTGTTTCGATCTCCATTTTTCTACCTGTAATAGGTATTGGTATGTATCCGGATTTTGTTCTTTCACTATCAGTTGACAAGGTTGAAGGTATTCTATCTAATTATTTTTATAGATAGTTTTCTTAAAGAAAAAAACTCCTATGATTTTTAAGAGTTGAAGGATTTTTATTCTCTTAAATCTTAAATAAAGTAAAAACAAAATATGAATTTGAATTTTCACCCAATATACTTGGTCTTTGCGAGAACCGTGTGAATCACTACACTACTTGATTCACACGGTTCTCGCCGGTTGACACAAGGTGTTTTATATACTTTTATATACACCGTATTCCACTCTGTTTGTATTTGTAAGAACTTTTCTTTAATTTAACTAGAGGTTAACGTAAATGAACCATAACTATGTAGCCCTATTCCTAATAGATTGACCCCAAAATAGCATATCCAAATTATAAGAAAGCCTAGAGTCGCCACAATTGCGGAATTTGCCCCCTGAAAATTTTTATTTGTTCGAGTATGCAAATAAATTGCGAATACGATCCAAGTAATAAAGGCCCAAGTTTCCTTTGGATCCCAACTCCAATATGATCCCCATGCTTCATTAGCCCATACTGCTCCTGAAAGAATACCTATGGTTAAAAATATAAACCCTAGACTAATTACACGATAGCTCCAAAAATCTAATTGTTGAATCAATTGGGCCTTGTAATAATTCTTAGCAGAAAAAAAAGAAGTTTTTTTAAAAATATTGTTTCTTTCATTCTTGTATTCGATTTCACCAAATGAAAATGACTCATTTAATTTTAATAAATTAGTACTTTTATAACTATAAAAAATCTTTCTAAATGTAATGACTAGAAGTGCTACTGATAATAATGATCCACAAAGAAGAGCCGCATAGCTCAATATCATCATACTTACGTGCATTATTAACCACTCCGATTGTAGAGCAGGTACTAATATTGCGGGTTTACGTATTTCAGTTAAAAGACCCGAAGTAGCAAAGCCTTGGGTAAAAAAAGTACTTGAGGCAGTTATTGTGGTTAAATAATTTTTTCTTATTTTGAAATAAGGGACTATATGAATAAGGGAGAAACTCCATGAAAGAAAGATTAATGATTCATATAAATCACTTAGTGGGAAATGGCCCGAATAAATCCAACGAGTGATTAATAATCCTGTTAGACATAAAAAAGTAATTATCATCCCCTTTTCTGACGAATCATATGGTTTTATGATTTCATTGCCCAATAAGGTTATCAAATTAATTGTAATTACAATTGAAACAATCGAAAAGGAAATATGAGTGAATATATGCTCTAAAGTTGAAAATATCATAAAAATGAAAAAAGGGAGGGAATCCCCTAAATTAATATTAATTAAGAAATATAAATTGGGAATTGAATTTATTTTTATTATAGGATCTATTGGGTCTGTTTTAGAAGATGGCATGCCGCCACTCGGACTCGAACCGAGATGCTCTAGCACTGCTTCCTAAGAGCAGCGTGTCTACCGATTTCACCATAGCGGCTTGCTCGAACTAATAATAGCCTATTTATATTCAATCGTCGAGATTGAACAAGTCAATTCAATCAAATAAGTTTTTTAGTAAAGATTCAAATTGATAAAAAAATGAGTTCAAAAGTCAACTTGAAGGTTCATTAGTTTCATTTCTTTTTAGGGTGTCCGGTTTATTTATCTTTTATCTTAGGGCTTTGACGTAGTTTATCCTATTCTAAAATTTCTAAAATCCAACTTTTGCAAGTAGATAATTCTCTCGATAAAAGAAAAAAACTGTTTTCATTTTTTTACTTTTATGGATACTTCATTATTTCTCGTTTATCTGATTTCATAAATTTCAAACAAAAAATAAATTTTCTCAATGAATCCAAAATAACCATATTTTGGATTACTCCAAATTGACACATTATTTGTACATTGACACATTATTTGTACATTGACACATTAGTTGTACATAATATCTCAACAATGAAGTTCTTTTATTGATTGGGCTCAAAATTGCAGATATATGGTAAATACATTCCATATAGTAATTACTAAAAATTATAAATTAAGAAGTTAGAAAGTTATCCAAAATTTTTTAACATGAAATCCAGTAGTTTCAACAATCCATTAATTTGAACTAAAAATATTATATCTGCCCTTCCCGAGAAAGAGAAAAATTTTTCATTATTGTAAAGGTCGATGGGGAAAATAAGACTCCCCACCACAAAAATCTTAGTGAAAATCTACTACAAAGAAATAAAAAATCTTGTATTTTTTTTTCTTTATTCTGCTTTTTTTTTAGAATTCAGCAAACAGAAGAATTCTTTTTTTTTTAGACATCTTATAAGATTGAAATCTGGTCTATTTCAGATTGATTAGAATAGGGACTGCCAATTGTGAATTTTATATTAACAAATTATTGAGCTAATTTTTTGAGTCAAATCCAGTCCGATTTTTCCAATATTTTATATTTTAGGACTTATTTGTTTGTCGTACAAAAAAACTTTTTGAATTCCCGGTAGAAAGAGATTTCCCTAATGACAAAGCTTTTAACGCCGCCCAATATCCTTTCCTTTTCCAAATATTTTTCCGAATACGCTTTTTTGATATAGAAGTACGTTTTTTTGGAACTGCCATTTTAAAATCATTGTTATAGTTGGATGTGAAAGACATCTATTGTTCAAAACAAATTATTATTTCTTTTTCATTATCTATTTTTTCTATAAATATAAATAATATTCTCTTCATAAAATAATAAAAAAGAAATA